CTTAAATATTATATATTAAAAAGAAAAAAGGGAAGGGAATTGTAACCTGTTATCTTTCGCCTTTGTCAGAACCATTCGAATCACTAGACTACTTGATTCAAATGGTTCTCGCCGGCTTACATACACAAAGTTTTCTTATATACAAATTATATAAATATATATAAGCTGTCCTACATCTGTATTCGTAAAGCCCTTAATCTGAAATTCTATTTTTAGATGTTAAATGAACCATAACTATGTAGTCCTATTCCTAATAGATTGACCCCGAAATAGCATATCCAAATTATAAGAAACCCCACGGAAGCCACAATTGCGGAATTTGCACCTTGCAAATTTTGATTTGTTCGTGTATGTAAATAAATCGCAAATATGGTCCAAGTAATAAAGGCCCAAGTTTCTTTTGGGTCCCAATTCCAATATGATCCCCATGCCTCATTAGCCCATACTGCTCCGGAAAGAATACCTATGGTTAAAAAGAGAAACCCTAGACTAATAACACGATAACTCCAATAATCTAATTGTTGAATCAATTGGTACTTGTGATAATTCCTTTCAGAAAGAAGGGAATTCATTCGTAAAATAGTGCTTCTTTTATTTATGTATTGGCTCTCATCAAAGGAAAGTAATTCATTTACTAAATAATTGCTTTTACCGAAAATCCTTATGTCTTTTCGAAATGTAATGACTAAGAGAGCTACTGATAATAATGATCCACATAAAAGAGCCGCGTAGCCCAATACCATCATACTTACATGCATCATTAACCATTGGGATTGTAGAGCAGGCACTAACATTGCGGATTGATGCATTTCAGTTAAAAGACCCGAAGTAGCAAAGCCTTGGGTAAAAAGAGCACTTGGCGCGGTTATTACATTTAAATTATTTTTATGTTTTTTAAAATATGGAACCATATGAATCATGGAGAAACTCCATGAAAGGAAGATTAATGATTCATATAAATCACTTAATGGAAAATGTCGCGAATAAATCCACCGCGTGATTAATAATCCTGTTATACAGAAAAAGATAGCTATCATCCCCTTTTCTGATGAATTTTCTAGTTCTACTATTTCATCCACTAATAAGGTTATCAAATAAATTGTAATTAAAACGGAAATAATAGAAAGAGATATATGAGTTAATATATGTTCGAAAGTCAAAAATATCATATTTTTATGTTTTAAAAGGAAAAAGGGGAGAGTCCCCTAATTATGATTAGGAAATGAAAATAGGGAATTTCATTACTTATATCTATCTCTTTTAGAAGATCCCATGCCGCCACTCGGACTCGAACCGAGATGCTCTAGCACTGCTTCCTAAGAGCAGCGTGTCTACCGATTTCACCATAGCGGCTTGTTCAAAATAATAATAACTTATTAATACTTAAGCGTCGAGATTTAAGTAGTCAATTCATGTTTAGGAAAGATTCAAATTCATGAATACGAATCCATTTTAATAGGTATTTGAACGTTCAATAATAGTACTTCTCATGTTCCGTTATATTTAAGTTTTTAACTTAACAATAAGCTCTCGCGTAGTTTATCCTCCGTTGGAATAGAACTGTTATAACTAGATTATAACTAGATAGTTCTATCCCTAGATAGAGGGAAGAACTATCTAGAGATAGAACTAAAAAACGTCCTTTATAACTTTTTTGGTAACAGAACTAAAATACTATTTTTTATTTTTAAACTTTAAGAATTCTTATCTAAATAACATAAATAAAAAATAGTTCTATTTCTTTATTTCTTATTGATCAGTTCAAAACATTAGGCTGTGAATTATATAGAACATATAACAAAAAACTAACTCATTTTTGAGTCAGTTCCAATGCAAATTATTCCAAAGTTTTATTATTTTTTTATATTTGTTGGCACAAAAAAACTTTTTGAATTTCCGGTCGAAAGAGATTTTGATAATGAAAAGGCTTTTAATGCTGCCCAATATCCCTTCTTTTTCCAAAAATTTTTACGAATACGTTTTTTTGACATAGAAGTACGTTTTTTGGGGACTGCCATTCAAAATTAAGAGATTACTACTCATTGCTATAGTTGGATGTGAAAGACATCTATCTATCTATTTTATAGATGATACTATTGGCGTAAAAAACAAAATTATGGATCCGTATCTGTGAAAATCACATCAAATATTAATATTTATTTATATATAATATAATATATATAGTACATAAAATATATAATATATATAGTACATAAAAGAAACTATCCGGACGAACAAAGAATTACTAATATACTAACAGTAATGGATGCCTTTATATCCGTGTATTCAAACTACAGTATCAAATGTACCAAGGAAATCTGATAAACTAAAAAGAAAAAAGGATTCTTTGGTCTATTTTCGGCGTGCTTCTAATAATTTGTAATAAAATCAAAAATAAAAAATAAATCCAAAAACTAATAAAAACAAAGATTCACTTTTTTATTCTATTAATGGGTCAAGCTAAAAGAGAGAATACACCTAATTTTTGTATTATTAAATTTTAATTGAATGAGATTCTTAATCAATTTTTAAAAAGAAACTTCCTCCATACAAAAAGGTCAAAGGGTAGTTTAGTAATTCCTTCGTTTATTTTAATTGACAGATATCATAGTGTCTTCCTATAAACCTATAAAACTAAATATATTTTATTGGAATGGAAGACAATAAATAAGTTCTAGAATTCTATTCTACAATTAACCCGTTAATGATTCCTAATAAAAAACTCATTAATGGGTCTTTTTTCTTGGATGAAGTTATTGACCTTGGTAGCTCCTATGCTTCATATCAAAATTAAGTACCCTTATTTGGTACAATTTTTTATTCCTAAAAATAATTGAAATTTTCTATATCTGCATAAAGATCTTACTTAATCTTAATAATTAAGTATTAACTTTTCACTAGTAACGATTATATCATTTGATCAATTGTAAATTATGAATTTGCATATTTGACAGATTTGGTAAAGAATCAGAATATTAGATTAAAAATATAAGAATGAGGTCTTGCATATCTTAATTTTTTTATTGAGTTCTTTCAAAAGAAATAAGATCTGGTGAATCGGAAACAATTAATTAATAATCAAAAAGGGGTTTTATTTTTTATGGAACATACATATCCATATGCATGGATCATACCTTTTGTTCCACTTCCAGTTACTGTCTTAATAGGAGTAGGGCTTCTCCTTTTTCCAACGGCAACCAAAAGTATTCGTCGTATGTGGGCTTTTCCTAGTGTTTTCTTATTAAGTATACTTCTCCTTTTTTCGGCGGATCTGTCTATTGGGCAAATAAATAGCAATTCCATATATCAATATGTATGGTCTTGGACTATCAATAATGATTTTTCTTTAGAGTTCGGACACTTGATCGACCCACTTACTTCTATTATGTTAATATTAATCACTACTGTTGGAATTATCGTTCTTATTTATAGTGATAATTATATGTCTCATGATCAAGGATATTTAAGATTTTTTGCTTATATGAGTTTTTTCAATACTTCCATGTTGGGATTGGTTACTAGTTCTAATTTGATACAAATTTATATTTTTTGGGAATTGGTCGGAATGTGTTCTTATCTATTAATAGGTTTTTGGTTCACACGACCTGTTGCGGCAAATGCTTGTCAAAAAGCTTTTGTAACTAATCGGATAGGGGATTTTGGTTTATTCTTAGGAATTTTGGGTCTTTATTGGATAACAGGTAGTTTTGAATTTCGGGATTTGTTCGAAATATTTAATAATTTAAGTTATAATAATGATTTAAAGTGTTTATTTGTTACTTTGTGTGCTTTTCTATTATTTTCCGGTGCAGTTGCTAAATCTGCGCAATTCCCTCTTCATGTATGGTTACCCGATGCCATGGAGGGGCCTACCCCGATTTCGGCTCTTATCCATGCTGCTACGATGGTAGCAGCGGGCATTTTTCTTGTTGCTCGGCTTCTTCCTCTTTTCATAGTTATACCTTACATAATAAATCTAATATCTTTAATAAGTATAATAACAGTACTATTAGGAGCTACTTTAGCTCTTGCTCAAAAAGATATTAAAAGAAGTTTAGCCTATTCTACAATGTCTCAATTGGGTTATATGATGTTAGCTTTAGGCATGGGCTCGTATCGAGCTGCTTTATTTCATTTGATTACTCATGCTTATTCGAAAGCATTATTGTTTTTGGGATCCGGATCGCTTATTCATTCAATGGAAGCTATAGTTGGGTATTCTCCAGATAAAAGTCAGAATATGGTTCTTATGGGCGGTTTAAAAAAATATGTACCAATTACAAAAACGGCTTTTTTATTAGGTACACTTTCTCTTTGTGGTATTCCACCACTTGCTTGTTTTTGGTCCAAAGATGAAATTCTTAATGATACTTGGTTATATTCACCTATTTTTGCAATAATAGCTTGTTCCACAGCCGGGTTAACTGCATTTTATATGTTTAGAATTTATTTACTTACTTTTGAAGGGCATTTAAACATGAATTTTCAAAATTACAGTGGTAAAAAAATGAGCTCGTTCCATTCAATATCTCTATGGGGTAAAGAAGGTACAAAAGCGAGTAAAAAAAAATTGAGTTTATTAACAATGGAGAGGAATTCTTTTTTTTCTAATTTTTCGAAAAAGACATATCAAATTGATAGTAATCTAAAAAAAAAAAACCAACCCTTTCTTAGTATTAGTCATTTTGAAACTTGGAATAAGAAAAATTTTTTATATCCCCATGAATCGGATAATACTATGCTATTCTCTCTGCTTGTATTGGTCCTATTTACTTTGTTCGTTGGAGCCATAGGAATTCCTTTTCTTCAAGAAGGAGAGTATTTTAATCTATTATCCAAATGGTTAACCACGTCTATAAACTCTTTACATAAAAATTTGACCAATTCTGTGGATTGGTATGAATTTTTGACAAATGCAATTTTTTCAGTCAGTATAGCTTCTTTTGGAATACTTATAGCGTCCCTTTTCTATAAACCTGTTTATTCATCTTTACAAAATT